TTGTTGAAACTTGCTTGAATGTGAATAATTCCTTTTGGTATTCTACGTGCACTCTTGCGTGAACTACTACGCCCATTCCTGCGTGAACCAATTCGTGGGATAGATTTTGCCATATTTTATCATTTTATAAATATGAGTCAAAGATATATGGATATATCCATTTCATGTCAAAACATTTTCATTTCCTTTTTTGTTTTTTTTTTTTTTATTTTTACATCTTTACATCGAGTCTTTTCGAACTTTTTAGTAGAATGATTATCCTTGTCGTTGTTTATGTTTCGGGTTGGAACAAATTACTAGAATTCGTCCCCGCCTATGGATCGGTCGACATTTTTCACAAATTTTACGAACAGAAGCTCTTATTTTCATATTTATCATTCCTTACTTTAATTCCGAATCTATTTCTTGGAAGAAAATAAGTTTCTTGAAATTTTAAACCTCGAATTGTATTTCTATTCCGGAATGTTGAACTTGAAAAACTACTTAATCATTTGAATCCTTGTTGTGGAGTTTATAAATTATACGTCCTCTGGTCGAATCATACCAGCTTAGTTCAATTTTCACTCGATCTCCCGGTTGGATCCGTATAAAACGACGTTGCATCCTTCCTGAAACATGACCTAGAACCAGCTTTTCATTATCTAAAAGCACTAGGAACAGACCATTAGGAAGTGAGTCAGCAATTAAACCTTCATGAATCAATCTTTCTTCTTTCATTCCAGGTAAACCCCCCTTAAATTAAAGTATCAACTAACGTTGAAGATATTACCCGTTTTTCCTTTTTTTTTTTACAAATAGGAAGTTTCCGATTCAATTCGTATATTAGAAGGATTACCATATAGAACATAAAACTTCTCCGCCAATTCCTTCTAATCGAGCCTCTTGTCCTGTCATTATACCTCGAGAAGTAGAAAGAATTATAATACCCATTCCGCCTAAAATTCTAGGAATTCGTTGATAGTTAGAATAGATTCGTAAACCGGGTCGACTGATCCGTTTTAAATTTAAAATCTTTCTATATGGTCCTTTCCTATTCCTTCTATGTCGCAGAGTTGAAACCAAAAAAGATTTTTTCCTTTCCTGATGTTTCCTCGCGTTTTCAATAAAACCTTCTCGTAATAATATTTTAACAATGTTTTCGGTGATGTTAGTAGATGCTATTCGAACCGTTCCTTTTCGATTCATGTCAGCATTTCGTATAGAGGTTATTATATCAGCAATAGTGTCCCTACCCATAATGAACTCAAATTCGTGGTGTCTCAAAATTTGGATATAATCAACATGTTTTTTTAGTTTATTATTATTTAATTTATGAACTTTTATGAATTATTAAAATAAATAAACAAAATGAAATAAATAATTAAATAAATAAAAGTGAAAGGTATATACTTGATACATAATCTACTAATTAATCTATTTCATTCAAATACCCTACTCTATCAAGGTCTCCTCTTATAATACCTCGGGAGCTAATGAAACTATTTTAGTAAAATTAAAATGTCTTAACTCCCGGGCGATCGCGCCAAAAACTCGAGTTCCTTTTGGATTTCCTCTTTGATCAATGATAACTGCAGCATTGTCATCATATCGTATTATCATACCGTTGTCTCGTTTGAGTTCTTTACGTGTACGTACAATTACAGCTCTGATCACTTCAGATCTTTCTAAGGGCATATTAGGTATTGCTTCTTTGATCACAGCAACAATAACGTCACCAATATAAGCATATCGACGATTGCTAGCTCCTATGATTCGAATACACATCAATTTTCGAGCCCCGCTGTTATCCGCTACATTCAAATGGGTCTGAGGTTGAATCATTTTTTTTTTTTCAATGCAAAGGGCGAAAAAAAGAAAGAAATATTCTTTGTCCAAAACCAAAAAACCTACGTTTTTCTCCCAAAAATAGATTTCTTTTGGTTCTACATTCCTTCCTATCCTGAAATAATGAATTGAGTTCGTATAGGCATTTTTGATCCTGCTATTGAGATAGCCTTTCTGGCTCTATTTTCTGCTACTCCACTTATTTCATAGAGTATTCGACCTGGTTTGACAACAGCTACCCAATATTCGGGAGATCCTTTCCCTGAACCCATACGTGTTTCTGTAGGTCTTACTGTAACTGGTTTGTCTGGAAATATACATACCCATATTTTTGCACCACGACGTGCGTTTCGTGTCATTGCTCGTCGCCCTGCTTCTATTTGTCTAGATGTGATCCAAGCGGGCTCAAGTGCCTGAAGAGCATATCGACCGAAACAAATCCGATTACCTCGATAAGATATTCCCTTCATTCTTCCTCTATGTTGTTTACGGAATCTGGTTCTTTTGGGGTTATAGTTGATGCTTATTTCTCAATTCCATCTCTACTCCAGAACCGGACATGAGAGTTTCTTCTCATCCGGCTCCTCGCGAATAAAAAATTCAAATAAAATAAAAAAAAAATATATATTTAATATACATGTATTTAATAATACACTAACTCGAAATCAAGAGATTT